CGTGTGGTAATTTATACTGATAATGATCAGAATACCAATAATGATCAGAATACCAATACTTATACTAGTACCAGTACTAATAGTGATCAAGCAGAAGAGGTGGCGTTGATACGTTACTCGCAACAATCGGATTTTCGTAGGGATCTAATCAAAGGATCCATGCGCGCTCAAAGACGTAAAACAGTTACTTGGGAAATGTTTCAAGCAAACGTGCATTCCCCACTTTTTTTGGACAGAATAGACAAAACGTTTTTTTTTTCTTTTGATATCTCCGGAATGATGAACCTAATTTTTAGGAATTGGGGGGGGAAAGGTCCGGAATTAAAAACTTCGGATTCTGAGGAAAAAGAGGCAAAAGAAAAGGAAAAAACAAAGGAGGAGAAAAGGGAAGAGAATGAGCGGATAGCAATAGCAGAAAATTGGGATACTATTCTATTTGCTCAAGCAATAAGAGGTTCTATGTTAGTAACACAATCGATTCTTAGAAAATACATCGTATTGCCTTCATTGATAATAGCTAAAAATCTCGGCCGTATGTTATTATTTCAATTCCCCGAGTGGTACGAGGATTGGAAGGAGTGGAATAGAGAAATGCATGTTAAATGCACCTATAATGGTGTTCAATTATCAGAAACAGAATTTCCGAAAGACTGGCTAACAGACGGTATTCAAATAAAGATCCTATTTCCTTTCTGTCTGAAACCTTGGCACAGATCTAAGCTACGATTCCATCATGGAGATCGAATGAAAAAGAAAGGAAAAAAAGAAAATTTTGGTTTTTTAACAGTCTGGGGGATGGAAACTGAACTACCTTTTGGTTCTCCCCGAAAACGACCTTCCTTTTTTGACCCCATTTGGAAAGAACTCGAAAAAAAAATTAGAAAAGTGAAAAAGAAATGTTTTCTAGTTCTAAGAGCTTTAGGAGAAAGAAAAAAATTGTTTCTAAGGGTCTTAAAAGAAAAAACAAGATGGATTCTCAAAACAGTTCTATTTATAAAAAGAATAATAAAAGAGTTTGCAAAAGTAAATCCAATTTTCTTATTTGGATTGAGGAAAGTATATGAACCGAATGAAAATAGAAAAGATTCTATAATTAGTAATAAGATTAACCATGAATCGATCATTCGAATTAGATCTGTGGATTGGACAAATTATTCACTGACAGAAAAAAAAATGAAGGATCTGGCTGATAGGACAACCACAATCCGAAATAAAATAGAAAGGATTACAAAAGACAAGAGAAAAATATTTCTAACTCCAAATAGAAAGATTAGTCCTAACGAGACAGGTTGTGATGATAAAAGATCGGAATCACAGAAACATATTTGGCAGATATCAAAAAGAGGAGGTGCCCGATTAATACGTAAATGGCACTATTTTATGAAATCTTTCATTGAAAGAATCTATATGGATATCTTTCTATGTAACATTAATATTCCCAGAATAAATGCACAACTTTTCCTTGAATTTGAATCAACAAAAAAAATTATCGACAAAGACATTTACAATGATGAAAGAAATAAAGAAGGAATTGATGAAACAAATCAAAATGCAATTCACTTTATTTCGACTATAAAAAAGTATCTTTCTAATATTAGTAATAAGAAATCACAGATTTATTGTGACTTATCTTCCTTGTCCCAAGCATATGTATTTTACAATTTATCACAAATCCAAGTTATTAATAAGTATTACTTGAGATCTGTACTTCAATATCGCGGAGTATATCTTTTTCTTAAGGATAGAATAAAGGACCATTTTGGGACACGAGGAATATTGGATGCCAAATCAAGGTCTAAGAAACTTCCGAATTCTGGAATGAATGAATGGAAAAATTGGTTAAGGGGTCATTATCAATACAATTTATCTCAGACTAGATGGTCTAAATTAGTACCGCAAAAATGGCGAAATAGAGTCAATCAACGTCGTATGATTCAAAATAAAGACTCAAAAAAAGATTCATATGAAAAAGAAAAAGACCAATTAATTCATTACGAGAAACAAAATAATTATGTAGTGAACTCATTACCGAGTCAAAAAGAAAAATTTAAAAAACACTACAGATATGATCTTTTATCACATAAATATATTCATTATGAAGACAGGAAGGGCTCATATATTTATGGATCGCCATTCCAAGTAAATGGAGACCGAGAGATTCCATATAATTACAACATGCCTAAACCCGAATCATTTTATGTACCGGGGGGTATAGCTATTAATGATTATCTAGGGGAAGGGTCTATTATTGATACGGGGAAAAATCCGGATAGAAAATATTTGGAGTGGAGAATTCTCAATTTTTTTCTTAGAAAGAATATCGATATTGAGACTTGGACCGATATAGATACTGGAACCAACATTAATAAAAATACTAAGACTGGGACTAATGATTATCAAATAATTGATAAGAAAGATCTTTTTTATCTCACGATTCATCAAGAAATCAACCCATCCAATCAAAAAAAAAGGTTTTTTTTTGATTGGATGGGAATGAATGAAGAAATGCTACATCGTCCCATATCGAATCTAGAACCCTGGTTCTTCTCAGAATTTGTGCTACTTTATGATGCATATAAGATTAAACCGTGGATCATACCAATCAAATTACTTATTTTCAATTTGAATGGAAATGAAAACATTAGTGAAAATAAAAACATCAACAGAAATCAAAAAAAGGATCTTCGTCTATCATCTAATCAAAAAGAATATCTTGAATTAGAGAATCGAAATCAAGAAGAAAAAGAACAGCTGGGTCAAGGGAATCTTGGATCAGATCCACGAAACCGACAAAAAGATCTTGAAAAAGATTCCGCGGAATCAGACATTAAAAAACGTAGAAAGAAAAGACAATCCAAGAGCAATAAGGAAGCGGAACTAGATTTCTTCCTGAAAAGGTATTTGCTTTTTCAATTGAGATGGGATGATCCTTTGAATCAAAGAATGATCAATAATATCAAGGTATATTGTCTCCTGCTTAGGCTGATAAATCCAAGGGAAATTGCTATATCCTCTATTCAAAGAGGAGAAATGCGCCTGGATGTAATGCTGATTCAGAAGGATCTAACTCTTACAGAATTGATAAAAAGGGGAATATTGATTATCGAACCGGTTCGTCTGTCTATAAAATGGGATGGACAATGGATTATGTATCAAACCATAAATATTTCATTGGTCCATAAGAATAAGTACCAAACTAATCGAATATGCCGAGAAAAAAAATATGTTGATGAAGATTATTTCGATAGATCCATTGCACAACATGGAAAGGTACTTGTGAATGGAGATGAAAATAATTATGCTTTGCTTGTTCCTGAAAATATTCCATCTCCTAGACGTCGTAGAGAATTGAGAATTCTAATTTGTTTGAATTCCGAGAATGAGAATGTTGTGAATAGAAATTCAGTATTTTTCAATGGCAACAACGTAAGGAACTGTGTGCAATTTTTGGATGAGGACAAGCATTTTGATACAGATATAAATAAATTTATCCAATTCAAATTGTTTCTTTGGCCCAATTATCGATTAGAAGATTTAGCTTGTATGAATCGCTACTGGTTTGATACCAATAATGGCAGTCGTTTCAGTATGTCAAGGATACATATGTATCCACGAGTCAGAATTAGTTGATGGTGGATTTCCTATATATCTATATCACGTGTCATATCCGGTATATAAAGGTATACAAATGTACACACACGTTGTGTTACATTAGATTCTGATACATGATACTGATTCAATGATGTATCATATCAATTGGATCTAGGAATGAATCGGCAGAATTTTCTTAAGTCCCAATCATTCCCTTTTGTGGGTGTAGAAATGTACCATCTCCTTCTATCGAATCCAATTTTCAATTGGATTCGATAGAAAGTAGTCTATGAATAAATCCAGATTATTTTATTGTGTGTACCAGATCTAAATGACTGGCATTATTATTATTCCTGATCGGTAAAATCCATATCTGTGGAAAAGAAAGAAAAAAAAGAGAGAGAGAGAAGAATTCTTTTTATGGTAAAAAATTCATTCATCTCAGTTATTCCGCAAGAAGAAAAAGAAAAAAACAAAGGGTCTGTTGAATTTCAAGTATTCAGTTTCACCAATAAGATACGGAGACTTACTTCACATTTGGAATTGCACAGAAAAGACTATTTATCTCAGAGAGGTCTTCGGAAAATTCTGGGAAAACGTCAACGTATACTGGCTTATTTGTCAAAGAAAAATAGAGTACGTTATAAAGAATTAATTGGTCAGTTGGATATTCGGGAACCAAAAACTCGTTAATTTGAAAATTCGTTTGAATGCTTTATTAGATCTTGAATTTTGATGAACCTCGTTTCGTTTTCAGCAATTCATGAAATAATGAATCGGGGAAGAAAACATATGACTGTACCGGATATAAGAAAAGACTTCATGATAGTCAATATGGGTCCTCACCACCCATCAATGCATGGTGTTCTTCGACTCATCGTTACTCTAGATGGTGAAGATGTTATTGATTGTGAACCCGTATTGGGTTATTTACACAGAGGGATGGAAAAAATTGCGGAAAACCGAACAATTATACAGTATCTACCTTACGTAACACGTTGGGATTATTTAGCTACTATGTTCACAGAGGCAATAACGGTAAATGCACCAGAACAATTGGGAAATATTCAAGTACCTAAAAGAGCCAGCTATATCAGAGTCATTATGCTGGAGTTGAGTCGTATAGCTTCTCATTTGTTATGGCTTGGGCCTTTTATGGCGGATATCGGTGCACAGACTCCTTTCTTCTATATTTTCAGAGAGAGGGAATTGCTATATGATCTATTCGAAGCTGCCACAGGTATGCGAATGATGCATAATTATTTCCGTATCGGGGGAGTAGCTGCTGATCTACCTCATGGCTGGATAGATAAATGTTTGGATTTCTGCGATTATTCTTTAACAGGAGTTGTTGAATATCAAAAGCTTATTACGCGGAATCCCATTTTTTTGGAACGAGTTGAAGGAGT